AAGACGCGGAATGATAGTGAATAGAGAGAAAGATTCTTCTTATTTTCTTGTTCCTGAAAATATTCTATCTATCTCCTAGACGCCGTAGAGAATTGAGAATTTTCATGTCTTTCAATTCTCGTACTCGTAATTGGAAAGTTACGGAAGGAGACCCCTCATTTTGCAATGAAAACAACATATAAAACTCTGGACAATTTCGAAATCAGGCCGAGCGTCTTAATACATATGCAAAAAATTTCATTATTGGCCCACCATTGATTAGAAGATTTAGCTTGTATGAATCGCTATTGGTTTGATACGAATAATGGCAATCGTTTCAGTATGTTAAGGATACAGATGTATCCACAATTCATTTAGAGTTACTTAATAGCCTATTTCTTATACCATATCTCTATCCCGTGAAATTCTCGAGCCGAAAGATGGATGCATATGCTGTGTTTCATTTTGCTAAATGATATCAATTAAATGGTGTATCAATTCCATAAATTGGATATAGCAATAAATAAATCAGCAAAATTCTTTCTAATATTTTAGATAGAAGAAATGTTTCTTCTATCTAAAATATTAGAAAGAATGTACTCTTCTATCCAAATCCAATTTGCATCGATAAAATAAATCCAAATTCCAGCAGTAGATGAATAATTGCAAATTTTTGTGTGTACGAGATTAGAATAACTTCAAAATAACTGACATAATTTTTTATTTTTCCTGATCAGAAAAATATATGAAAAAGAAAGGAGGTAGAAAAATTTTGGGATTTATGGTTAAAGAAGAAAAAGAAGAAAACAGGGGTTCTGTTGAATTTCAAGTATTCAGTTTCACCAATAAGATACGGAGACTTGCTTCACATTTGGAATTACACAAAAAAGATTTTTCATCGGAAAGAGGTCTACGAATAGTTTTGGGAAAACGTCGACGTTTGCTGGCTTATTTGGCAAAGAAAAATAGAGTACGTTATAAGAAATTAATCAGTCAGTTGAATATTCGGGAGCAGTAATTTAATCGTTCTAATTTTTTTCTTATTTTCTTAGTAGTCTTATAGTAGTCTTAGATTTTGCATTTTGATGAGCCTCGTTTTGAGGAATTCATGGAATAATCCATTTTCATGGAATAATGAATTAAGGAAGAAAGGATATGAGTCTACCGCTTACAAGAAAAGATCTCATGATAGTCAATATGGGCCCTCAACACCCATCAATGCATGGTGTTCTTCGACTGATCGTTACTCTCGATGGTGAAGATGTTATTGATTGTGAACCCATATTAGGCTATTTACACAGAGGAATGGAAAAAATCGCGGAAAACCGAACTATTATACAATACTTAAGGGAGATACAGAGATGGTAAAAGAGGATAGGAAGGGGGAGGGGATAGGATAGTTATTTAGACAAGGAACTCATAAATTGCTTAAGTTAAGAAAGAAAAAAGAATAAAAACACGGATACATAACATAAAAAAAAGAATAAATAAGACGAGATTCGCCCTCCTCCTACATATTTAATTTCTTCGCCTATACAAAAACTAACAAGACCCACACCGTTGGTAATTCCATCAATGATACCCTTATCGAAAAACTCCGTTAGTTCGGTTAATCCTCTTATACCTAGGGTAAAGACCCTAGTATAGAAAATATCTATATAACCACGATTATATGACCAACTGTATATCTTTTTTCTAACTTGATCGAAAAAGTACTTTTTCGGACTTTCCTTGTAAAAGGAATTTATTAAATCCAAATTTTGAAAAAAAGAATAAGCGGATCCATATAAGATATATGCTATGAATAAACCGACGATAGCGAGACTTACAGAGGAAATAGCATTAGTAATAAATTCATATGAATTTATAAAAGAATTAGAACTTTCTTGAGTCAAGTTTATTGAGGGAGTTAACCACTTTGATAATAGGGTTAACTCCGCTATTCCATTATCCATTGCTCCATTATCAAAAGAGATTCCTATAAATCCAATGAATAAAGTAAAAAACAGTAATATAAGAAGAGGAAATAACATAGTATTTCCCGTTTCATGCGGATAGGCAAAAGTGTTTTTAGCCCCAAAGGATGTACTAAAGCATCCTATCCTATTTCTTGTATTACCTTGAATTTTTGGGCTATTTTGTGAAAAAAAAGAAACTCCATTCTTTGTTGTTGATAAAACAAAATCCCTATTAACTCCTTTGGATATCTTTTTTCCCCATAAGGATATTGAATACAAGGAACCCTCTTTAGTGGTACTGTAATTTTGAAAATGAACGCGCAAATACCCATCAAATGTAAGTAAATATATCCTAAACATATAAAAGGCAGTTAATCCTGCAGTAAAGGAGGCTATTATTCCAAAAAAGGGCGAATACAACCAACTATTACTAAGAATCTCATCTTTGGACCAAAAGCAAGCAAGAGGTGGAATACCACAAAGAGAAAGTGTACCCCATAAAAAAGTAGTTCTTGTAATTGGAATGTATTTTCTTAAACCGCCCATAAGAACCATATTCTGACTTTTATCTGGTGAATATCCAACAAGAGGTTCCATTGAATGAATAACGGATCCGGATCCCAAGAACAATAAAGCTTTTGAATAAGCGTGAGTGATCAAATGAAATAAAGCAGCTTGATAAGAACCTATACCTAGAGCTAACATCATATAACCCAATTGAGACATTGTAGAATAGGCTAAGCTTCTTTTTATATCTCTCTGAGCAAGAGCTAAAGTAGCTCCTAAGAAGAGTGTTATTGTACCTACTAAAGAAATTAAAGTCATTATCAAAGGTATAGATATGAAAAGCGGAAAAAGCCGAGCTAGAAGAAAAATCCCCGCAGCAACCATAGTTGCTGCGTGTATAAGAGCCGAAATGGGGGTGGGTCCTTCCATAGCATCGGGTAACCATACGTGAAGAGGGAATTGTGCGGATTTCGCAACTGCACCAAGGAATAATAAAAAAGCACACAAAGTAGTAAGTAAAGAGTTAATTCCATTATTAGGAATCCAGTTATTAGCGATTTTGAACAAATCCCTAAACTCTAAACTACCTGTTATCCAAAAAAAACCTAAAATTCCTAATAATAAACCAAAATCCCCTACACGATTAGTTACAAAAGCTTTTTGACAAGCACTCGCTGCGATTGGTCGTGTAAACCAAAAGCCTATCAATAAATAGGAACACATTCCCACGAGTTCCCAAAAAAAATAAATTTGTATCAAATTGGAGCTAGTAACCAATCCCAACATAGAAGTAGTGAAAAAACTTATATAAACAAAAAATCTCAAATATCCTTCATCGTGAGACATATAACCGTCACTATAAATAAGAACCAGGATTCCCACAGTAGTAATTAGTATTAACATAATAGAAGTAAGCGGGTCAATCAAGTATCCAAATTCTAAGGAAAAATCATTATTGACGGTCCAAGACCATAGATATTGATAGATAGAACTTCCATTTATTTGTTGAATAGACAGTTGAATTGAGAATACCATAGCTATACTTAAGAATAAAACACTAGGAAAAGCCCATATGCGACGAAGATTTTTTGTTGCTGTCGGAATAAAAAAAAGGCCAAACCCCATTGACATAATAACTGGAAGTGGAAGAAGAGGGATTACCCATGCATATTGATATGTATGTTCCATAAGAAAAGAAATTGAAAGTTTTACTTGAAATTTTTCTATAAAATAAAATTGTTTCCGATTCACCAAACCAATTCTTATCTCTTTCTGAAGGAATAAATAAAAAGAATTAAGAAAAAATACTGGAATTCTTCATTTTTGCTTATCTCAATGAGATAAGCAAAAATGAAGAATGGGTTTAATTGGTTAAATTAAAAAAGTTAATCAAATAACTTCGTTACCTAGTTATTACCTAAATAAGGATATTTATTAAAATACAAAAAAAGGTTGCATTTTTTTACTTTCTATGAATTTGGATATTTCTTTAAAACAAAAGATGAAGCAGCTCTCTTGCTTCGTAACTGATTAATGGAATTCCAATAAAAAGAAAACCCATGTTTCTAAGAAATTAGCAAATAGTCATTACTTCATATAGAACTGAAATTCTAATGACTATAATTACCTAAGTTTTAGAATGCCTTGTTTAAGAGACTCAGTATTTTTTGTTTTGATTGGAATTCCATTATGGAATACCATTTTAATTAACTATTTTAATTTTCCCTTCTTTTTACCCACCCTTTTATATAGGGGCTAGGCTTCCATACCATATATCTATATATGGAGTATACTTGATATTTAAATATCTATAAATAGATTTAGGAAACCTTTCTATATATTCTATATTATTAAAACAAAGTATAAAATATATACATAAAAAAATTTTTAAAATTCTTGTCTTATGTCTTATCCGGATTAGACAAAATTTAAGTAAAAAATAATTCAGAATTTCAGTATCTTTCAATATCTAAGTAGAAATACCAAGAAAAAAAAAAAAAAAAAAGAAAGAAGGATTTATTTGCGGCAATAGATGTCTTTCACATATAACTAGAAAAAAGTAATTTCCTTTTTGAATGGCAGTTCCAAAAAAACGTACTTCAATGTCAAAAAAGCGTATTCGTAAAAATATTTGGAAGAAAAAGACTTATTTTTCCATAGTACACGCTTATTCTTTAGCAAAATCAAAATCATTTTCCAGTGGCAATGAGCATCCAAAACCAAAGGGTTTTTCTGGGCAACAAACAAACAAATAATAAGGTTAAGGTTTTGGAATAATCTGAATTGACCTATCAAAAAATAATTCCAATTATTTAATATGAATAATTTGGATTAATTAATTAATGTACTTTTATGTGTCGAATTACTCAACACAATATTCTTAGAACAAACCCCTCTGATATCTGCTATATGGAATAAAAGTTTTGGTATACTGTGTGCTAAGTATTCTTTTCCTATCAATGATTAATGAACTTTTCATAATAGAATTTTCATAATAAAATATGAGAATTCTATTATGAAAAGTGGAGTATTCTTGCAATAGGACTTACCACTTCCATCTATTTTCTCCAAAATAAGTGGTTTAAGGTTAGTAAATCCTATTAATAAGAGCATAAAGACTTTCATTCTATACTAAAAATTTAAAATTTTTAAAAAATCCAAAAAGCCTTTTCTATTTATCCATTTTAATTTCATCATTAAATAGAAACAAACCTTTTTGGATTTTGTCCATTTTATTGAAATAATTTTCAAAATTTAAAGGAGAAACTAATAAAAAAAAAGAAGTTCTATATTGCAACTTATAAAAGAGGAGTTCCAACTCTTTCAAGTAGTGTTTCCATTAGGCAAATCAAGAGTTTATTGTAAAAAGAATCTCAATGATACTACTAAATAAACGAAGTCTATTTTAATGAAGACTCTAATGTTCCTAAATTTAATGAACTTTCCCAATCTCGACGATTCGCGAGATAATAGCTATTATTCTTTTAAGTTAACTATTATTTTAAGTTAGCCGCCATGGTGAAATTGGTAGACACGCTGCTCTTAGGAAGCAGTGCTCAAGCATCTCGGTTCGAATCCGAGTGGCGGCATTCTCGAAAAAGAATACAATAGATTAGAAAATGGATTCAATTCGAAATTTACAATTTTGTAATGGGACCTTCCCCTTATGCTATTTGCAACTTTAGAACATATATTAACTCATATCTCCTTCTCAACCATTTCCATTGTGATTACGATTCATTTGATAACCTTATTAGTTCGTGGACTTGGGGGATTACATGACTCGTCAGAAAAAGGAATGATAGTTACTTTTTTCTCTATAACAGGATTCCTAGTTTCTCGCTGGGCTTCTTCGGGACATTTTCCATTAAGTAATTTATATGAGTCGTTGATCTTCCTTTCATGGGCTCTGTATATTCTTCATACCATTCCTAAGATACAGAACTCTAAAAATGATTTAAGCACAATAACTACACCAAGTACTATTTTAACGCAAGGCTTTGCCACATCGGGTCTTTTAACTGAAATGCATCAATCCACAATACTAGTACCTGCTCTCCAATCTCAGTGGTTAATGATGCATGTCAGTATGATGTTACTAAGCTATGCAACTCTTTTGTGCGGATCCTTATTATCTTCCGCTATTCTAATCATTAGATTTCGAAAAAATTTCCATTTCTTTTCGAATTTTTTTAGTGATTTCTATGCAAAAAGAAGTGCTTTAAAAAGCACCTCTGTTCCTTCATTCCCAAATTATTACAAATATCAATTAATGGAGCGTTTGGATTCTTGGAGTTATCGTGTCATTAGTCTAGGATTTACCCTTTTAACCATGGGTATTCTTTGTGGAGCAGTATGGGCTAATGAAGCGTGGGGATCCTATTGGAATTGGGATCCTAAAGAAACTTGGGCATTTATTACTTGGACCATATTTGCAATTTATTTACATAGTAGAACAAATCCAAATTGGAAGGGTACGAATTCTGCACTTGTAGCTTCGATAGGATTTCTTATAATTTGGATCTGCTATTTTGGTATCAATCTATTAGGAATAGGTTTACATAGTTATGGTTCGTTTATATTAACACCTAAATGATTACATAAAATAAAACCTTCATGAAATGAACTTTTTTACTTATTTGTTTTATTTGAGAACCCCTTGAACTCCTTCTCAAAGGGGTTCTCAAAAATTCAAAATAGATCTAATTATACTTCTAAAAAACCTATTTAGGATAATAATTGGATAAGAGAGCCTCTACCCTGTCAACGGATAGGGAGAGAACAAAATCTGGATAAATACCAATTCCTATTACTGGTAAAAAGATACAGATTAAAATAAAGAGTTCTCGTGGTCCAGAATCCACAAAATTTGCGTTTGGAACATTAAATAGCTTGTATCCATAGAACATCTGGCGTAACATGGATAATAAATAAATAGGAGTTAATATCATTCCTATTGCCATTACAAAAGTAATTATCATTTTTGGCATTAACAGAAATTTTGGACTAGTAATTAGGCCAAAAAAGACTACTAATTCTGCGACAAAACCACTCATTCCTGGTAAGGCAAGAGAAGCCATTGAAAAGCTACTAAACATAGTAAAAATTTTTGGCATTGGAATAGAGATTCCCCCCAGTTCTTCGAGATAAACAAGACGCATTCTATCAGAAGCCGTTCCTGCCAAGAAAAAAAGTGTAGCACCAATAAATCCATGGGATAATATTTGTAAAATAGCTCCATTGAGTCCAATGTTGGTTATGGAACCAATTCCTATAATTATGAAACCCATGTGAGATACAGAGGAATAGGCTATTCGTTTTTTGAAATTTCGTTGACCAAGAGAAGTTGAAGCTGCATAGATTATTTGGATTGCTCCTATTATTACTAACCAGGGCGAAAATAGATAATGAGCATGAGGTAACAATTCCATGTTGATCCGAATCAATCCATATGCTCCCATCTTTAATAAGATTCCCGCTAAAAGCATACATGTACTATAATGCGCTTCCCCATGGGTATCCGGTAACCACGTATGTAGAGGTATAATCGGCAATTTGACAGCATAAGCAATAAGGAAGCCAAAATATAAAAGTATTTCCAAGGTTGGAGGGTATGATTGATTAATTAATCTTTCCAAATCTAATCCTGGTTCGTTGGAACCATATAAGCCCATACCCAGAACTCCGATTAAGAAAAATATGGAACCGCCTGCAGTATACAAAATAAACTTTGTAGCTGAATATAGACGCCTTTTTCCTCCCCACATGGATAAAAGTAAGTAAACAGGAATTAATTCTAACTCCCACATGATAAAAAAAAGTAAAAGGTCTCGCGAAGAAAATAATCCTATTTGACCACTATACATTGCGAGCATCAGGAAATAGAATAATCGCGAATTTCGGGTAACTGGCCAAGCTGCTAAAGTAGCTAAAGTAGTGATAAATCCTGTCAATAAAATAGATCCTAATGAAAGTCCATCGATTCCCAATCTCCAGTGGAAATCGAAGATATCTATCCATTTATAATCCTCCTTTAATTGGATTAAGGGATCCTCCAGTTGGAAATGATAACAGAATGCATAAGTCATTAGAAGGAATTCTAATAAACAAATAGATATAGTATACCACCTAACGATTTTGTTTCCCCTATGAGGTAAAAAGAAAATTAATGAACCTGCAAATATCGGAAAAACAACAAGTATTGTTAACCAAGGAAAATAACTCATGATAAAGTGATAAAGACAAGATACGTTTTGACCAGAAAAGCCCGTGCTCGATTATTTCGAGCACAGGCTTCTTCGGTAAAGAGGAATCAGACGATTCGAATGAAGTTTTTTGTAACGTATCAATAAGATAAAGCCATGCTACGGGTTGTTTCAGGCCCTAAATAAACGCGGACACTTAAAAAATCTGTCGGGCAAGCGGATTCGCATCTCTTACAACCCACACAATCTTCGGTTCTCGGCGCGGAAGCAATTTGCTTGGCTTTACATCCATCCCAGGGTATCATTTCTAATACATCTGTTGGACAAGCTCGTACACATTGAGTGCATCCTATACATGTATCGTAAATTTTTACGGAATGTGACATTGGATCTATAAATTTTTCTTTTCAACATAAAATTTTTCGATCTGGTAAAAAAGAAATTAGTACTATATGAGTCATATGTATTGTAGACACCAGACGAAGCAATGGTTTATCCAAACTTCAAAAATAAGAATCTATTTTTTAATCTGTTTGTGAGAAAGCGTGAAAAGAGCCAAGAGACTTGAATTTTGGACTTCAACAATCAGAATTATACTAATTGTACATATGAATTCGAATTAGCCAATAAATTGGCTATCGTCTTTTCAATATAAATTATTGCAATATTTAAATTGCAATATCAATGAATTACAAAAATTCCTTTAAGTGAAAAAAGAATACTATGCAATAACCTACTTAAAGAAAATGTATATTCTCAAATAATACTAAGAAAATAGTATTTATTTCTATTCATCTTAATATTCAATATTATTTTCTTATATGTGCGCCTTTGTTTAGAGGATTGTATGTCTAATTATTAAAAAGTCCAATTATTCCATAGTCTAATTATTCAATAAATTAGATTGATTGATACGAGTTGATTTCCTATTACGATAGATGGAAGAAAGAATGGATAGTCCAATAGCGGCCTCAGCAGCCGCAAGGGCTATCACAAAAATTGCGAAAATGTCTCCTTTTAATTGGCGACTATCAAATAGATCAGAAAATGTTACGAGATTTAGATTAATTGAATTCAGTATAAGTTCAAGACATATTAGAGCTCTAACCATGTTTCGGCTTGTGATCAATCCATAGAGACCAATCGAAAATAAATAGACACTCAAAAAAAGTACAAGCTCAAACATCATTAATTAACTCCTTATCAATCTCGATTCATTTCAATATGAGGACAAGAATGGAACCGATTCAATTAATTACAATAGAACAATTACACAACAAAAGAGAAAAGAAAGAAGGTATTTGTTGGCGGTAGATGGTTTTTACTAAATCAAAATTGTGATTCTTTAGTTATTTATTTTAGATTTGCAATTCTTAGAATTTTTACTCTTTCTAAGTTTTCTTATTGCCGCGCCATAGTAATTGCACCTATTAAAGAAACTAGAAGAATTATGGAAATGAGTTCAAACGGAAGATAAAAATCGGTTGCTAAATGAATCCCAATTTGTTGAACATTATTTATGAGACCCTGTTCTACTATTTGGTTTGATCTTGTAGTCCAAAGAATTCCATACCATGATGTATCTGGGATAGTAGTCATTAGTGAAAAAACAATAGTTATACAAACGAGTGAAGTGAACCCATCTCCAATAGTCCAATAATTCTTATCTTTAGACCATTCTGAGCCATTTATGAACATTACAGCGAATATGATCAAGACATTTATGGCTCCCACATAAATAAGAAGTTGTGCCACAGCTACAAAGTAGGAATTTAATAAAAAATAGAATAAGGATATACAAACAAGAACTAATCCCAGCGAAAAAGCAGAATAAATGGGGTTGGTAAGTAATACTACTCCTAGACCCCCTAGTATAAGAACAAATCCCCCAAATAGCATAAGAATCTCATGTATTGGTCCAGGTAAATCCATTATGGATAAAAAGAAATTAAAATAGTATAAAATTTTTCATGAACTGACTAAAACTAAAGGACTCAAGGAAGGAAAAGAAAAACAGATTAGGATATTTTTTTGTGTATAAGCTGTATAGTTAGAAATTATATCACGAAAATCTAGTCTGATTTAAAATAATAAAAAATTTCCAATAAGCAGTAGTTATTTGTTTTTCTTTATAGTTAGCAAAGGATTATTCGATTTTTATAACAAAAAGAAAAAATACGAGTTTAGTAATCAGTAATCGTTCTTGAATTCGAAGATTTATCTTCGTCTATTTTACTTTCAGTCGAATTCCTAATTGTTTGAATTGTGTAATCTTCCATTATGGAGATTGGTAACCGACTTAAAGCAATTTGATTGTAATTCAATTCATGACGATCATAAGTAGAAAGTTCATATTCTTCAGTCATTGATAAACAGCTTGTCGGACAGTACTCAACACAATTGCCACAAAATATACAAACTCCGAAATCAATACTATAATTAAGCAATTGTTTCCTTTTAATATCCTTTTCAAATCTCCAATCTACAACGGGTAGATCTATCGGACATACCCGAACACATACTTCACAAGCAATACATTTATCAAATTCAAAGTGAATTCGCCCCCGGAAACGCTCCGGTGTAATTGATTTTTCGTAAGGGTAATGAATCGTTATAGGTAAACGATTTGTGTGGGATAAGGTAGTTATGAAACTTTGACCAATGTACCTTGTAGCACGTATTGTTTGTTGACCATAACTCATGAACCCAGTTACCATAGGGAACATATTCATTCTAAATATCTATGAAAAAGATATGTTTCTTTCTCTTGTTTGAGAGAGCCTTTGTCTTGAAAATATTCTTACTGTTATTGTATTATCTTATTTATAGTGAAACAAGTTGAGAAGAGGTTGTTAATAAGAGATTTCCCAGGGAAATAGGTAAAAGAAATTTCCATCCAAGATTTAATAACTGATCCATTCTCATCCTGGGTAAAGTCCATCTTATTGTGATAGAAATGAAGAGAAATAAATAAGCTTTAGTTAATGTAATAAAGATACCCATTGTCATTTCCAAAATCCCAACTGCGTTATTCATTTGGAAAAAATCAAAAAAGGATATATAGGGAATAGATAAATTCCACCCGCCTAAGTAGAGAACTGTTACAAATAAAGAGGAAACTAATAAATTTAGGTAAGAAACAAGATAAAATAAAGCATATTTTATACCCGAATATTCGGTTTGATAACCTGCTACTAATTCTTCCTCTGCTTCTGGTAAATCAAAAGGTAATCTTTCACATTCTGCCAAAGAAGAAATTAGAAAAACCATAAAACCTATAGGCTGGCGCCAAATATTCCATCCAAAAAAACCATATTTAGACTGTGCTTCAACTATATCAACTGTACTTGAACTGTTAGATAATCATAGTCGATGATAACATCACAGTTCCCACCGCTATTCCAAAACCGTACATGAAACCTTAGCTTCATACGGCTTCTCTATGATCAAAAAAAAGAGAGGACTGTTTCGTTTCGTTATTAGCCCCCGGGGCGTAGATAGAATTAGGTAAAATAAAATATATTGGAAAGTCCTAAATTAGACCAAAGGAATTCCGTCTGCTCTGCTAGAATAAGAAAAAGCGCTTCCGAATTGATCTCATCCTTTATAATATAATTTTTTTTCTTTGTTCAGTAATAACTTAATCTTGGAATAAAACACTTGTTACGGGAATTCAATTAATAAATGAAAGAAAAGATTTGGGTATTAGTTCATGAGGAATTCTGTATTAATATGGATATAGGAAGGAAATAATTCAAATTTTTTTGTATTGCACTCCATACTCCATATCTTTTGTCCTACTCTTCTTTACCCTAGGTAGGGGATATTTAAAAAGAAAAAAGGGATAAAGGGTTAATTCGTTCTTTATAGCCATTTCCTTAACAAGTGAATAGGAACATACTCTGGATCGGAATCTGAAGAAAGTACGACTTGATAATTTCCACTAATTTCAAGTTCTTATTATGATTCCTTTTATGAGGAAAAATCTCTAATGTCTTAGATTCCCCATTACTAATCCTTTATGTACTTTAGTGTTCCTAACCCTTCACTAACTTTTGATGGATTCTTCTTATGATTATAAGTTATAGTAATAACTAGAAATATTCTAGTAATGGAATTCCATAGCCCGAATCCTTTATTCTTGCCCGCTTCAAGATATCATGATTAATTAAAATAATTAAAAAAAAACAACCTTGGGATAAAGAGTTTACACTGCTTATGTTTACTTCAACTTTTTCTTGTACGTAGGAAATGAGATTTTTTCTTTTTACTACAAATTTATAAGCTGTTTTGTTTCACTCATATAGCTATCTAGTTTAACTTATCAACCCTAATACAGAATAAGAAAAGGAAGATAAATAGTTAATGGATTTTAGAGGAAAAAGATCCTATTTTAACGAATCACACGTAGAGATATTGCTAGCACACAAAAAGTTAATGGTATTTCATAACTAATGGATTGAGCAGCAGCTCGTAGACCGCCTGAAAAAGAATATTTATTATTTGAGCTATATCCTGCCATAAGAAGACCAATAGGAGCAATACTTGAAATGGCAATCCATAAAAAAACACCAATACTAAGATCGGCTAAAACAAAATGATATCCCAAAGGGATAACTAAAAAACTTAATAAAATGGATATGACTGCTATAGAGGGTCCAATGCTAAATAAAGGAATATCTCCTCGGGATGGTAGGATATCTTCTTTAAAAAGTAGCTTAGTCCCGTCTGCTATAGCTTGAAGCAGTCCCAGGGGGCCAGCATATTCAGGACCAATACGTTGTTGTATCGATGCGGATATTTCTCTTTCTAACCACACAATTACGAGTACCTCTATTGTGATTCCCAAAAGGAGGCTCAAAATGGGTATAATCGATATGAGTCCATAGACTTCTTTTAATAATTCTGATTTCGAAAAAGAATTGATAGTTTCTATTTCTACCCTATCTATTATCATTTCAACGGTCAACTTCCCCCATAATGATATCTATACTACCTAATATCGTCATGATATCAGCCAATTTCATTTTTTTAACTAGCTGAGGGAGAATTTGTAAATTAATAAAACCGGGTGGACGAATTTTCCATCTCCAGGGGAAAAGACTATCATCTCCTACTAGATAAATTCCTAATTCACCTTTTGGGGCTTCCACTCTTACATAAAGCTCTTGCTTTGACAATTCAAAATTGGGTGAAGGTTTTTTACCAAGAAATCTATATTCAAAATCATTCCATTCGGAATTCTTTTCTTTCTTAAAGCGTCGAACTTCTAAATTCTCATAAGGTCCTCCAGGAATTTTTTCTACAGCTTGTTGAATTATTTTGATGGATTCCCTCATTTCACTGATTCGTACTAAATAGCGAGCTAACGAATCCCCCTCTTTTTGCCATTGGACTTTCCAATCAAATTGGTTGTAAGACTCATAAAGATCTACTTTACGAAGATCCCATTGTATTCCAGAAGCTCGTAACATTGGTCCCGATAAGCCCCAATTTACCGCTTCTTCTCCACTAATAAAACCTACTCCCTCAACTCGTTCCAAAAAAATTGGATTCTGTGTAATAAGTTGTTGATATTCAACAATTCCTCGTAAAAAATAATCACAAAAATCTAAACATTTATCGATCCATCCATAAGGTAGATCCGCGGCTACTCCTCCGATGCGAAAGTAATTATGCATCATTCGCATACCGGTAGCAGCTTCAAATAGATCGTATATCAATTCTCTCTCTCTAAAAATATAGAAAAAAGGAGTCTGTGCACCGAGATCCGCCATAAAAGGCCCAAGCCATAACAAGTGAGAAGCTATACGGCTCAACTCTAACATGATTACCCTAATATAGCTGGCTCTTTGGGGTATTTGAATATTCTCTAAGAATTCTGGTGCATTTACTGTTATTGCTTCCGTAAACATAGTAGCTAAATAATCCCACCGTGTTACATAAGGTAAGTATTGTATAATAGTTCGGTTTTCCGCGATTTTTTCCATTCCTCTGTGTAAATAGCCTAATATGGGTTCACAATCAATAACATCTTCACCATCGAGAGTAACGATCAGTCGAAGAACACCATGCATTGATGGGTGTTGAGGGCCCATATTGACTATCATGAGATCTTTTCTTGTAAGCGGTAGACTCATATCCTTTCTTCCTTAATTCATTATTCCATGAAAATGGATTATTCCATGAATTCCTCAAAACGAGGCTCATCAAAATGCAAAATCTAAGACTACTATAAGACTACTAAGAAAATAAGAAAAAAATTAGAACGATTAAATTACTGCTCCCGAATATTCAACTGACTGATTAATTTCTTATAACGTACTCTATTTTTCTTTGCCAAATAAGCCAGCAAACGTCGACGTTTTCCCAAAACTATTCGTAGACCTCTTTCCGATGAAAAATCTTTTTTGTGTAATTCCAAATGTGAAGCAAGTCTCCGTATCTTATTGGTGAAACTGAATACTTGAAATTCAACAGAACCCCTGTTTTCTTCTTTTTCTTCTTTAACCATAAATCCCAAAATTTTTCTACCTCCTTTCTTTTTCATATATTTTTCTGATCAGGAAAAATAAAAAATTATGTCAGTTATTTTGAAGTTATTCTAATCTCGTACACACAAAAATTTGCAATTATTCATCTACTGCTGGAATTTGGATTTATTTTATCGATGCAAATTGGATTTGGATAGAAGAGTACATTCTTTCTAATATTTTAGATAGAAGAAACATTTCTTCTATCTAAAATATTAGAAAGAATTTTGCTGATTTATTTATTGCTATATCCAATTTATGGAATTGATACACCATTTAATTGATATCATTTAGCAAAATGAAACACAGCATATGCAT